ATAATAGTTAAAAAATTTTTTTTTATTCAAATACAATGTTAATTTTACATTAACATTATGATATTTCTATTTTTTATGTAAGCCTTTCGGCTCACGTTCCTTCCAATTTGATATCATATATTCCTTAATTTAATTGTTATTAATTGTTATTAATCTCTTTATTTATATGAACGGAAATTTGCAAAAGCTCTATTGGCCTCTGCCATTCTATGAGTCTCTTCCTTTTTACGTACAGCATTGCCATTATCTCTGGCAGCATCCATTGATTCAGAACTTGGTTTAAAAGCCATACTTCGACCTGGACGTTTTCGAGATGCCCCCGATAACCAACGAATAGCAAGTACTTTTCCCCGTGTAGATCCTATTTCAGTGGGAACTTGATAAGTGGACCCACCCACACGTCTCGCCTTTACTGCTACATTGGGAGTTACTTTGCGTATTGCTTGACGCAAAACGGATAGTGGATTGTTTTTCGTCCTTCGCTCAATATTCACCATGGCATTATAAAGAATTCCATAAGCCAATGATTTTCTCCCGTGCTTAAGAATATGGTTAACTAACATGTTGACTAATCTATTATGATAAACCGGATCAGCTTTCGCATCTCTTTCTCTCGCATTACTTCGACGTGACATGAGTACGAGAAATAATTTATTATTAGTAATTTCTCTCATTAAAGTTAGGGATTAATGATTCATTTCGGCCTTCTCACTCCATATTGTAGGGTGGATCATTCATTCAAGTCGCGAAGGATCTCCCTCCAAACCGTACATACGATTTTCATCGAATACGGCTTTCCACTTCACTATATACAATAGATTTTAAATCATACATTACGTATATTAATAGAATATCTATTTGTACGGAATGATATTTACTCGCTTTCGATCGAGTATCCGTTTCCCCATTTTCCGTTACAGTTGGAAATCTTGTATTTCATGTATCTATACAATAAAATCTTCAGGTTTAAAAATAGTGTTGAAGAATCAGTGCTTGGAATTATTGCTATCTGACCTTAACTTGTTCTAATAAAGTAAAGTTTCTTTAACCCCCCGTTAACGCAGGGAAAGTTGGGGGAAACTCCCCAGGTAATGTGTCATAATAATTAAACCCTAGATCTAGATATATAATTTAAATCAATTTCATGGTTTTATTTATTGTAGCCTGCTCTGGTCCCCTTACGAAACTTCCGTTATTGGGTTAGCTACATAATCTACATGTTCCTAGCAATTAACATGGCATCGTCATGGAATGATGCAAGTCTTAGATAATAATACAACGCACTAGAACGCCCTTGTTGACGATCCTTTACTCCCACAGCATCTAGGGTTCCTCGAACAATATGATATCTTACACCGGGTAAATCTTTAACCCTTCCTCCTCTCACTAATACTACTGAATGTTCTTGCAAATTATGGCCGATACCTGGTATATAAGCGGTGATCTCAAATCCAGAGGTTGATCGTACTCTAGCGACTTTCCGTAAAGCGGAGTTTGGTTTCTTTGGGGTCGTAGTGGAAGAGTCGACGGATAAGTTACCTTTACCGTCACTCCATAAAACCGTACGTGAGATTTTCACCTCATACGGCTCCTCGTTCGATCTCCTGACCATGAAAGTTTTGATTTTCCATTAATTTTTCAAATATTTATTCATTACAGCACGATCTCTCTTTCAGATTTTGTTTGAATTCGATATTAAATTATTACCTTTTATTATTTTAGAGAGTAATAGAATTACATATTAACTTATCATTCCACATTTAATATTTTGTTAGATTAGATGTAGCTCCAGATATTATTTCTCCCAATAGCGAATTCCATGAGATTGACGGGTTAGTGTGAGCTTATCCATGCGGTTATGCACTACCCAAATAGGAATCAATTTTCATGAAGGATTTGGTTCGGCTTTCGTGCTCCGGTTCGGTCGGCATGCGCTGCCCGGTTTCGATGACCCACGTTGAAGGGGGATATCTATATCGGATCGGATACGTTCTGATCAAGGCCCGCGAATAACGAACGGTAAAGGCAGCTCTCTCTCACGGCCCGGCCTTTCTTCTCTTCCGCGATGAATTGCTTGCAAAAGTCCTACATTTCTTTTCTCTCCCCCTCCGTGCCGTGGGCTGAGGAGGAAGTAAGGGCTCGGTGGGAAGAGGATCGTATCACGAGAGAGCAAGGGATTCAACCTGTCTCCGTTGAAAATATACAGCATGAATTTAATTTTGGCAATATAGTTAGTTGTACCCCGATGCCAATCCAAATAAAAAAGTCTTTCTACGGCTACGGAGGCGAGCAAATCTTTCCCAATCCCTATTATGACGAAGAAACAATTGATTTTCAAGCCTACTATTAATGCGATGTAAAAGGAAGAGAAAATTGGAGATCCGAAGCTAATTTCTGAAGATGAAGGGAAGTTATGCACCCTCCTTGGACCAACTATACTTGAAATATTCAGTTACACAAGACGTGGTTGAACATCCAGGAGATAAATTGGTTTTTAGAATACCATAAGAGAGATGGTACGAATACGAGAAAATGGAAGTTGACGCTCGAATTGCCATTTATTGAAAGATATTCTAATTATCAATACTAATCTGGTGCATGATAAATATAGAGAACCTAAGATTGAACAATTCTCTTTTTCCCTGATAAGAGAATCAATCGTGGAACCACTCATATCCTATAATAAGATCGAGACTTTCAATAATATAGTTCCAAGTAATGGCTCATTAAGGTTATCATCCATCCTCGAACAATAAAGTTAAGATGTTACCGAACCTCAGTCAGACCTGAGCAGTTCATTACAGTGATAATACCCTTAATTCCAGGGAAGGATAGAGGAAGAACTTCAACGATCT